GTTGATTTTTATTAAAATAAAAATAACTTTTTTATATTTAACTTTATTTAAACTAATAATACTAATCTTATTATCCCCATCACAACTATTACTAATAATAAAAAAAAAAAAACTCCTAAATTTAGTAATATTTGATTTATTATTAAAATAAACCGTAAAACCCTAAAATTAAATATTCTTCTAACCCCTTCTAAAAAAAAAAAATCAAATTTCAAAACATAAAACCTTATAATTCTTTTTAGCCTAGTTAACCCCTTCACACTAATTAAATCTAAATAAAATATTCTATTTGAGTAATAATTTATTTTAACATGAAAATTAAATAATTTAATCTTCTTGCCTAATGCTATATATGTGCCTAAAAAAAAAAATCTAAACTTAATTATACTAAATAAAAATTCCTCAACATTTCAATAAAAAAAAAAATATATAATTTTTTAAAAAAATAAAAAAGAAATTAAACTTAAAAAAAAAACTCTAGCAATTAAATAAATCCTTATTAGCCATTCCAATTAAAAAATATGTATTTATACAAGTGTTCCTAAAAAAAAAAAAATAAAATAATCGAAACCTATAAATTAAGGTTATTACCACCGAAAAAAAAAAAAAAAAAAACCTAGTATATTATTATATCTTAATATGGATATTTCCAAAATAAAATCTTTTCTATAAAATCCTCTTATATAAATTATGCCTAAAAGACAAAAGATATTATAAATAAAAAAAATAGTAATTTTTATTTTACCTATGGCCCCTATCTTTAAAAAAACCCGTAAATCTTGTTGACCATACCCAAAAATAATAAACCCCCCTACACATAAAAATATTGAAGCTTTAAAAAAGGCATGAATAAATATATGATACCCCCCCAATTCAATAAATCCTATTCTAATTCTGTACATTATTACTCCTAACTGCCTTAAAGTCGATAAAGCAACGATTTTTTTTATATCTATTTCAAAATTAGCTATAACCCCAGACAACAATCTAGTAAATGAACAAACTAATATTATAAAAATTCTTATAAAAAAAACTCTTCTGATATAAAAAAATCCCTGAATTAACAGGTACACCCCTGCAGTCACCAAAGTTGATGAATGAACTAAAGCAGAAACAGGTGTAGGGGCGGATATAGCAAAAGGTAATCAGGAGCAAAAAGGGAATTGAGCTCTTTTAGTAAACCCAATTAAAATTAAAAAAAAACACATTAAACTTAGTATTGAGCTTCTTCTATAAATAACTCTTCTTAAGTTAGATATTCTTACCCTATTAATAGAAAAAAAGAACATAATTAAAACTAGAAATAGCCCATCTCCAAAACGATTTATTAAAATAGTTATAAACCCTGACCTCCCCCTATAAGAATTTTTATAAAATAAAATTAAAATAAAAGAAGACAGGCCTAACAAATCTCATCCGATAAATATAAAAATTGTTCTTCTTCTTCAAATTAAAATAAATATAGAAAAAATAAAGAAAATAACTATTCATGCAAATAAGTTTCCTAAAAAATCCTCCATATAGTATTTTATAAACAAGTACACTCTTAAAGAAATTACAATTACAACTAAAAAAAATTAAATTTAATTTTTCTAATTTTAAAATTAACTCCCCTCCCATGATTATTTTTTCAAAAAATAGCACCCTTACTTCATAACATTTTAAACTCTGCCAATTTTTTCTTATAAACATGCCCCTCAACACCATCATATAGACAAAAAATAATGATAAAATTCTATAATTAAAGCGCCATATTAAAATTAAAAAAAATAAACGTTTTAATTTATATTTATAAGTTTGAAACTTAAAAGTTTATTTTTTTAACTTATTTTTTTTTTTTATAATAGTTTTTTTTTTTTTTTTAAAAAAAAAAAATATATAGCTCCACCAACTAAAAGTTTATTTTAACCTACTATTACTACTAATTAATTAAATAAAATCTTATACCCTCACAACTTCAAAGTGTTGCTCTATTTTAATTTAAGCTATTAATTACCTTTTTAATAAAATATAGCAATATTGTTTAAGTCGAAATTAAAAGTATTTTTTATTTTTATACTATAAAAATAAAAAGAGAAGAGGAACTCCTTAAATTTCTTCCTATTTAAAATTACAATTTAATTTTTTTTCTTTTTAGTTGAATAAACATAATAAAAAAAAAAACCTAAATCTTAGATACAATATGAAGAAGCTTACTCTTAATTCTCGTAAATTAAATCCTTTCAATAAAATCATCCTCAGCCCCTCCCTATGTCCTAAACTTAATATAAAAAAAATACTAATTACCCCCACCAATAAAAAAAAAATAATAAATCTTGATCATATTACCAATCTTCCTACTATATAAACGTTAAAAATTATTAAAATTTCTCTTAAAAACCCCATAAAAGGTGGAATCCTCATATTCAACATCAAAATAAAAAAAAAAAATAACTGTCCTCTAACTAAGGTAAAGCCCAGGCCCCCCAAATTAAAAATCCCCCGCCTATAAACTCGCTCGTATATAAATCTAGCAACTATAAATATGCCACAAGAAACAAAGCCATGATTTAATATTATTAGAATTCCACCTTGTCTTCCCAACCTAAACAAAATAAATAAAGACCCTATAAAAAAACATATATGCCCTACAGACGAATATGCAATAAAACATTTTAAATCTCTTTGACGAAAAGTTACTATACAAGAGATTAGTCCTCCTATAATCGACCAAGATAAAAATAAATAAAAATTTTTTCTGAAAAAAAATAAAAATTGAACTAATCCATATCCACCTAATTTTAATAGCACCCCAGCTAAAATTATTGACCCTGAAATAGGGGCCTCAACATGAGCCTTTGGTAATCAAATATGCAACCCATAAATAGGCAATTTAGTTAAAAAAGCTAACAAACATACGCCTCTAATAACGCCCCCTAACCATAATTTTTCATCTATATTAATTATGTAAAAATACCCCCTCTTTTTATTAATTATCAGTAAAATAAAAATAAATAACGGAATAGACCTAAAAAAGGTATAAAAAATTAAGTATCTGCCAGCCCGTCAACGTTCTGGCTGGTACCCAAAATAAAGAATTAGTATTAATGTAGGTAAAATAGAAAATTCAAAAAAAATATAAAAATAGAGGACCCTTTTAACAAAAAAGAGTATCAAAAAAATGAATAAGCTTAAGATATACAAATAGCCTTTTAATCTGTTATCTTTACCTTTAACTATTTTGTTATCCCTATAAAAACATAAAACTACTACTATAAAGCTTAACAAAATTATAGCCCTATTAATTATTCTAAACTCTATATTTAAGCCCCCCCTATGAAACCCCTCTAATAAAAAAAGCCTAAATATTACTAATAAAACTCTTCTAATTCTTCTTTTTTTTAAAAAAAAAATATAAAAAAATATTATAAATAATTTTACCATTTAATAAAATAAAATTTTTATATCAACTATAAAAAAAATTGCTAAATAGAAATAAAAAAAATAATATACCCTAAAAATTTGTCTAAATGTGTAATAAGGGTCTTCAGCAGGCCTCCCCCCGATTCAAGTTAATAAAATTAAATTATAAACAAATACCCAAAATCTTATTACCCCTATAAAATAAAATTTTATATTTATTAACCTTACTTTAAACATTGGTAAAACAAAAAAAATTATTACCCCCATAGCTAGCAACACCACCCCCCCCACTTTTCTAGGTACACAACGCAAAATAGCATAAGCCCATAAAAAATATCATTCAGGCTTGATATGATTAGGGGTTAATAAAGAATTAGCCTTAAAAAAATTTTCCCTGTCACCAAAAATATAAGGAAATTTTAAACACACTACTACTAAAAGCCACAAATAAATTAAAAACCCTAAAAAATCTTTTATAATGAAAAAAGAAAACATAATTTTATTTTTGTTTCTATCTAACCCTAAGTAATTATTAGATCCTCTTTCATGTAAATAATATAAATGAGCTACAATTAAAATTAGTATAACAAAAGGTAAAATAAAATGAAAAATAAAAAATCGCAAAATTGTAGCATCTCCTACAGCAAATCCCCCTCATACCCAAATTACTAAATTTTTTCCAATATAAGGCAATACTCTTATTAAATTAGTGATTACAGTAGCCCCTCAATACCTTATTTGCCCATAAGGTAATACATAACCAAAAAAGGCAGATCCCATTAATGAGATTAATAAAACTACCCCAACTCTTCATACTCCTCCTAAATTAAAACAATTAAAATATAAACCTCGAAATAAATGTAAATAAATAAAGATAAAAAATCCCCTAACTCCATTAACATGGAAAAATCGAATTAACCACCCTAAATTGATATCACGCTGGATAAAAATAATTGAATTAAAAGCCTCCTCAACACCATTATGATAATGTAAAGATAAGACTAGCCCTCTAACCAGCTGCCTTATTAAACATAGCCCTAATAAGGAACCAAAATTTCATATAAAATTTAAATTTATACCTGCGGGTAAATCTAAAACAACTCTCTTTAAAATCTTAAAATTTTTTAAAAAATTAAATTTTTTCATTATTTTTATAAAATTTACACTTCTCAATCTAAAATACCCATCTTTCACTCATAAAATAACCCTATTATTAAGACTAAGATGAATCACAATAATAAAATAACCCCCCTAATAAAAAAAAGCCTCAATCTGATTAAAAATGGTATAATAATAATTAACTCTACATCAAATAATAAAAATAAAATTGCAACCTTAAAAAACTGTAAAGAGTAAGGTAAATGCCCCCTATCAAACCTATTAAACCCACACTCAAAAATTAAACTTCCTTCAAATTTTTTAAAAAAAAAATTTTTTTTTAATAGGACTCAAAAAATAAAAAAAATTATTGTTAATATCAGTACAATAACAACATTTACACCTACTTTTACCATTTAAAAAAACCTTTTACGAAAAGAGCCCTTATAGACTAAAATATTATAATTTACTAATACTATGATTACTAATAATACTAAAATAAAGAAAAATCTTAAACTTAATTCTACTCACCTGTATAAAAACATATAATCCCCCCTATTTTCCCTAATTACTCTAACCCCCCCTTTAAATCATAATAAAAAAAAAAAATAATAATAAAAAATAAATTGAAAAAAAAAATACAAAATAAACCAAAACTCCCTTCTTAATCTAGGCACCAATCTTGAACAATAAATAAATAAAATTATTACCCCCCCTAAAATTACTAAAAAAAAAAAAAAACCAAATCAAGTGCTTCTATCCTTAATAAAAAAAAAAATTAATATAAAAACTAACCCCCCTATTAATATTATAAGCTCAAAAGGCCCTTCAATCATTAAACAACTAATATTAATAAATACTACTATAAAATTAATAATAAAAAAAACCCTATAAATTAATAAAACTAAATTTTATTAAGAGTAATGAATTATGAATACATCAGTTTTTATTTTAACTTATTTTATTAAAAAATTATTCTTAAGAGTTTAATTAGCCCCTCAAACATATAAACAACTATACAAAAAAAGTCAAACAACATCCACAAAATGCCAGTATCAAATAGCCGCATCTAAACCAAAATGATGAAATCTAAAAAAATGGTTTTTTACTACCCGGTAATATTGAAATAACAAAAAAATCCTTCCAATAAGAACATGCCCTCCATGAAAACCAGTTATTATAAAAAAACATCTTCCATAAACTGAATCTCTTATTCTAAATGGACATTCTAAATATTCTTTTAACTGTAATAGCCTAAAAATTACTCCTAATGTTACAGTTATTATTAAAAAAACCCTAGATATAAAAATTTTTTTATTACGGATTATTACATGACATAGAGTAACAGTAGCACCTGATCTAATTAGAATAATTGTATTTAATAAAGGAGTACTTATAAAATTTAAAGGAATAATCATAAAAGGAGGTCACTGGCACCCTGTGTTAATTGAGGAGGAAAGCCTTCTATGAAAAAATCCCCAAAAAAATCTAAAAAAAAATATTACTTCTCTTAAAATAAATATTAAAAAGCCTAAACGTAAATTCCCAATAACTACAATAGTATGAAACCCTTGATATACTCTTTCACGAATTAAATCTCGACATCAAAAAAAAAATATTATTGCGATTAATAGTACCCCTAAACTAATTATTTTTATTGAAAAATAATGTATTCAATTTACTAAACCTACTATAAAAAAAAACCCTCTAAAAGCCCTAATAAATGGTCAAGGAGATTGTGTTACTATGTGGAACGGGACCCCCTGCCCCAAAGGTCAAAATCCTAATTTTTTCATTTTTAAATTAAATTTTTATATCCATAATATAAACTCACCCTAAAAGAACGAATACATACCCCTGTATAAAAGAAGTTAACACTTCTAAAAAAATTAGTAACCAAATAATTAACTTCCCAAACATTATTCCCATAAATTTTATTATTATTATAAACCCAACTAATCTTATTAATAAGTGCCCAACTCTAATATTCGCTACTAAACGAACTCTTAAAGTAACTGGACGAATTAAAACCCTGATAACTTCAATAAAAAATATAAAAAAAGATAAGATTAAGGGCACCCCTAAAGGAATAAAATGAGACAAATAAGTTAATGTACCTTCATATCAACCTAAAATAACAGACCTCCTTCATAAAACTAACGCTAATCTTATCCTTATTTGGATTATTGTTATTATACTATAAACATATGCGTACAATCTGAAGATATTAAAAAAAACAATTATAATAAAAAAAATCCCCCTTCAACCAGAGCGCCTAAAATAAAATATAAAATTGCAAACTAACCTATCAATAAAAAAATATATATATTTAAACAAAGTATATTCCTTTCTTGTGTGATATAAATTTACTAATTTTAATCTTAAAAATAAAAAAATTATTATAAACAACATTCTATAAATAAAATATACTATACCTTCTTTAAAACAATAAATTCTTGGATCTAAACAAAAAAATAAAATATTATTTACCAAATTTTTATAAAATAAATTTAATTTTTTCATCTTTTTATTAACAATAAAAAATTTTGTAATTTAACTAATAAAAACCCCTAATACTAAAATTTTATATTTAATAAATTATAATATTTTATTTACTCAATTAATAAAATCCCTTCAAGAAACTACTTCTACAACAATTGGTATTAATGCATGACCTACCCCACATAATTCAGAACACTGCCCGTAATAAACTCCAGGTAATAAAAAAAAAAGACGAATACTATTAAGACGACCCGGAATAGCATCAATTTTTACTCTCATTCTAGGGATAGCCCACCTATGTAATACATCTTTAGAAGTTACTAATATACGTAAAGACACTTCTCCTGGCACAATTATACGATTGTCAACTTCTATAACTCGATACCTCCCCCTATTCAAATTTTCAAATTGTTTAATAAAAGAATCAAACCTTACATCTAAACTCTTATACTCATAACCTCAATATCATTGATACCCTAAAACTTTAAGTCTTAACCTATTTAAGGGTTGACAATCTCATTCGTATAAAATACGTATTCTAGGAACTCCAATTAAAATTAAAATAATCAATGGAAAACAAGTTCATCAAATTTCTAAATTTTCATGATCAATAAAAAGACGAGCCCCCCTTTCCCCCTTGATAATCTTTATTATTCAAAATAAAACTATAAAACAAATTAACACAACAATTAATATAGAAAAATTAAAAAAAAAAAATAAATTAGAACATAAATAATTTATTGGATCCTGCAATCATAAACAATTAAAAAAAATTATAAATTCTTGTAAAATTTTACATCTTAAGCTTACAAAACCTTTATTTTTAATGAATAATAATTAAAATAAAAAATTTATTTTTAATTCTTCATAACGCAAATATAATATTTTTTATAAACTAATTTTTCTTTTATTCTCAATTTTTTGCAATTATAAGATCCTCTAAATGACAATTAAAAATTTTTAAATAAACTAAAAAATTTTTATTAAAATAAATTAATTATATTTAAGTAATTTCTCCCATAAACTCGACTAAATAAGATTATAAGCCTTAGTCCTATACAAGCCTCACAAACACCAAATAATACTATAAAAAAAATGTACCCAAGGTATCTTACTCATAATACTAAAAATAAAAAAAAATAAATAAAAATTAAAAAAGATAAAACCTCCAGTATAAGAAGAACTCTTAATAAGTAAAGTCGTGCCCATAAACAACCTAAAAAAGTAAAAAAAACTGAAATAAAAAAAGCCAAAAATAAGTCCCATCCCATAAATAAAAACACTATTCAACCTTAAATATTTTTTTTACTTATCTATAATATTTTCTATAAGTTCCAAACTTATTATTTTTTCTTAAACTAAAAATTGACTAAAATTTTTACAGGTTTATATTTAACTTAAACTATAAAACCTTTCTTTAGTTATTTTTAATCTTGCAAATTAAATAATTTCTTCTTAATTTATTATAAACACACTACTTTTTTTTTCTAAAATTAAACTTATAAATCAAAAATTTTTAATTTTTATTTTATCAAAATAATTTATTTTTTATAATACAAATTTTTTTTTATCCTATTTAACTAAAAAAGAAATCTATAAAATTTACCTAAAAACTCAAAATTTTTTATGCTTATTCTTTTTTATCCTACAACACTTTTTTATAAAAATATATTTGCTCATAAGCCCCTTCCCAAAATTAAAAAGACCAAAAATATTAACATAAGAAAAAAATCTCCTATAATAAACTTTGTTAAATTTCTCCTTCCGTATAACTCCATTTTAATGATTAATAATTTCCATAAACGATAATAATTTACCCTTAATAAAACTACCCCTAAAAAATAAACCCCTATTAATAAACCTCCTATTGATAAATTAATTATACACACTATAATTATTAATTTTATAAAAAAAATTCTTATTATAGGCAATCCTAAAAATATAAAAATTAAAATCTTTATTAGGCTCCTCCTATGACCCCTCACTTTAAAAACTAACCATATATCTCAATTTTTTTCTAAATTTATAATAAAAAAAAAAAATAAATATATTAATATAATTAAAGAACTACTATAAATTAGGTAATAAAAAACAAATAAATTATACGATAATATTAAACTTAACAATAAATCTCTTCTTATCCCAACTCTTGAGTAAATTAATACTAAAAAAAAATTCCTAAAATTACAGCCTACTAAACCTACTATTATAGACACTAAAAAAAAAAATAACAACAAGAAAAAAAATATGTCCCCCCTAATGAAATAAAAATCAAAAAAAATAATAATAGGTAATTTTGTTAATAACAAAATTAATAAAAAAAAAATTATATTTACATCCTCTAATAAAAAAACTACTCATAAATAAAAAGGAAATAACCCCATTTTAACCATAAATAAAATTAAAAATAAATAAACTAAAACTAGCCTTGGTATTTTAACCAAAAATAAAAAAACTCCTATTAAAAAAAAACCCAAACTTACAGATAACCAAAAATAAAGTAAACCCTTATAAATTAAAGCACCTATTTTTATAAAATTTAAATAATAAATTATTATTAAATTAAAAACTTCAACTCATAATCATATTATTACTCAACCCCTTCTTCTAATAAAAAAAAAACCTAATATAACAACTAAAATTAAGACAATTAAATTAAATAAATAATTTTTTTGCATTACACCAAAAATCCTATTCCCAATCCTAAAAATATTATTAAAATTAAGGGTAAAACAACTTCTCAACATAGCAATATTAACTTGTCATAGCGAGTTCGAGGTAACTCCCCACGAATAATAATTATAATGAATCTTACTATTAACCCCAATATCACTATAACTACCCCTATAAATTCACCAAAAAACCCATACATAAAAAAAAAAGACATAAAAATAATTATCCCGTATTCTGATATAAAAACCATCGCAAATAGCCCACTTCCGAATTCAATATTAAACCCAGAAACTAATTCTCTCTCCCCCTCAATAAAATCAAATGGGGTTCGCCCTAATTCAGCTACTAAAATCATAAGTAATATTATTCTTAATCCATATAAAAAAAAAAAATTATATAAATAATATTGATCATAAACTATTATTCTGAATGAATAACTTTCTACAACTAAATATAGCCTTATAACTATAGTAATTAAACACACCTCATAAGAAATAGACTGAGCTACAGCTCGCAAACACCCTAAAATTGAAAATTTTCTATTTGATCTCCAACCACAAAAAATTAAAGGATAAACCCCTAAAGCAACTAAACAAAAAAAAAAAAATAACCCTAAAGAAAAATTATATACCCCCCATCTATGCCTACACCATAACACTAATATTAAAAACATTATAACTAAAGGTCTAAATAAATAAACTATGAATCTAGTCTGATAAAAAAAAATTACTCCCTTTCTAAACAGCTTTCCAGCGTCAGAAAAAGGCTGTAATCATCCAATAAAATTAACCTTATTGGGGCCCTTACGAATATGCACATATCCTAAAACTTTTTGCTCTATTAAAGTAATAAAAGCAATTCTTATTAATAACCCTAAATAAACAACAAATATTATCTAAATAAATAATTTTTATTAATTACCCTAAAACTTAATAATAACCAATACTACTAAAATAAAAGTCCTTTCGTACAAATTATTTTTTTAAAAAGATATAAACCAGTCTGACTTACGTCGACTTGAACTCAACTCATGAAAAATATTATTGGGTGAACAAACCATTTCTTTTTTTTTTCTCCAACAAAATTCCAAATAAATCAACATCGAGGTAGTAAACTAAAATAATAATATGAACTATAAACTTTAATTACCCAATTATCCCCAAAGTAACTTAATTAAAAATCCTTACTTACTGATTATAATGGTTAAACTAAATATATAAATTTAATATAAAAAATTGCCCCAACCAAACTAAAAAAGTTTTTGGGGTCTTATTCTCCCTTTTTAAATATTTAGAATTTTCACTAAACACAAAATTTTTAAGAAAAAAAAGATTATTAATCTATTAAAAAATTTATTAACTCCATTCATTCTAGACTTCAATTAAAAGACAAACTACTACGCTACTTTTATACCCTCACGCTAAGGTAGCCATTTAAAATTTTTTATAAAAAATTCATAGAGCAGACATAACTTATAATTTCTATAGCCCTATATAAGATAATATTTTGTTAAAATTTTTATTTTAAAATCAAATAAAAAACCATTTTTTAAACTCTTTTTTAATTTTTATTATCCTTATTATACTTATTTTTTAATTATTATCTTATTTTTTAATTTTTACAAGCTTAATCCCCCTATTTGTTATATTATATTGATACCATTAATTTTTAATTTTTTATTAAAACCATAACTATTTAAGAAACTTCTATTCTATAATTTAAAATTTTAAATTTTATAAAATAATCTTCCTAATAAAAAATTATCTTCTTTACTATAAATCTTTTTTTAAAATATAAACTATTTAAAAATTTTTACATTAAACAAATTATAATAAAACCCGATTAAAATATCTTTACCATTTATTTCTTATTTAAAATTTTTCTCTTATTAAATAAAACAACTAAATAAATAAATCTTTTTATTTCGTAAAAATAAAAATTTTATCATCTCTCTAAAAAATTTAATACTAAAAACAAAATAAAATTTAACCTTTACATCTAAAATCTTTTACCCAACTTTTCAGAAAAATCTATTTTTTTTTTATTTAATAAAAAATTAACAGCCTTAACTCTTTATTATGAAATATAAAATTATATTACCCTAAAGACTAGAACTCTTCTCTTAATATCATAATAATCTTTTTTCACTTTAGAATATTTTTTCTTATTTAAATTAAAAATTTAATACTTCTTTATAAATCCCTTTTTAAAAGATTTAAAGAGAAAATAATAACTAATATAATATTTTTGACCTTTCAATTCTGATTAAAAAAAAAAAAATAAAACACCCCATAACTAAAAATATAAATAATAAAAAAGAATATGCTCCCAATTGAGGAATTTTTTTTAAATAAAATTTTCTTTTCTTTGTAAAAAAAATATTTTTTTGATAAAATATAAAAAAATTTATTCTATTCTGCCTATCTTATAGTCCTATATATTGGAAGTATATAATGCACCTCTTAACAACTAAAAAACTTTCAATCTAACCTTCCAGTAATATTACCTTGTTACAACTTACCCTTTATCAAAATAAAGGAATGATGGGCGGTTTGTACTTTAATAAAAAATATTCACTTTAATTTAATATTTTTGTATAAACCTAACAAAATAATACTATTACTTTGAACTCTTTTAAAAATTTTTTGAACTAACTTACCACTAATTTTAATTTTTTATTATTATAACTATATTAAAGCCTCTTTTATAAACATTCTACAACAAACTTGACTTTTAAATTTAAAATTTTAAAAATTATTTTTTTAAATAACTTAAGACAGTAATAAATAAAAAAAACTTTATAAATTTTTTTAATCTGAATAAAGAGTAATTTCTTTTTATAGGGCCATAATCCGCCCAAATTTTAATAACCCCCATTTTTTCTTAATAGTTATTGATTATCTATTTTTTATTTATACACTCTAAATGGGTATCTAATCCATGTTAATGCCCAATTACTACTTAAGTATTATAGTATCAACTTTAAACTCTTTAAAAATTAAACCCCCCTTTAATTATTTAATCTAATAATTACCGTAAACTCGCATATAAAACTTTTTTAATTAATAAAAAAAAGTAAAAAGTATAACCGCTCATGCTGGCACCCTTTTATAAACTTCTACGTATTAACAAAACTCACCTTTTACACTGTAATTTTATCCATACTCTTTCTTAATTTTTTAAAATTTTCAACACCAAAATTTGTACAAATAAAACTTCTTTTTCATTCAAAATTAATAGATTAACGTAGGAAGGTTAGGATAAGGACTCCTTATCCTTATACTGAGGGGGTCCTTATCCTAACCTTCCTCCTTAACTCCTAATGAACCTATAACCCCCCCCTCACCCCCCCTTTTTTCCATTGGTCTACACTATATCAGTGTAGACCATTTTATAAAAATTAGACCTTTTTATAAAAATATATCTTCTTAAAATTCTAAATTTTATTCATCTTTGAATTTAAATGATTTAATTTTTTTATTAAATAACTTATGCTATTTAATGTGTTTATCTTTAAAATGAAAATTTAATATTTTTTTTAAAATAATTTAACACCAATTTTTAAAAATTAAACATTAATTTTCTTAAAATCTTAAATTTTATGCATCAAAAATCAAATTTATGCTTTAATTTTTTTTTTTTATTTATGTGTTAACCAAAAATTTCTCTTTTTTTTTTTTTTTTCGACACAAAAAACTTTTTTTTGTAACAAAAAACTTCAAATTTTTTTCTTAATATTCGAATACTTTTATTAAAACTAATTTAATCCGTATTGGAGCATTTCCACAGAATGCTCTCGCGGTGGGCATCCATAACATCATTCAACAGACTTTACTCTTACATTAATAAAAATTCTCCCACGACCTCTTATTAAACTTTCTCAAACTAATCATTCAAATATAAAAAGCCCAATTATATCAAAATGCGCTCCAATTGAACTTACTCGATGCCAAATTAAAAATACATCTGAGTAGTCTCTATACCGCCGTGGGCAACCCCCTAATCCTAAAAAATGCATGGGGAAAAAAGTTAAATTAACACCGATAAATAAAATAATAAATTGTACTATCCCCCACCGAGCATGTAGTCTAAACCCTCTTATTACAGGAAAATAAAATAAAAACCCCCCTATAATAGAAAATACTGCTCCTATAGATAACACATAATGAAAATGACCAACCACAAAATAAGTGTCATGTAAATCAATATCTAAAATAGCATTTCTTAAAATAATTCCAGTAGCCCCACCAATAGTGAATAAAACTCTAAAACCAAAAACCCATATAGTGTTTATATTTAATCTTAAGCCTCCTCCATATATAGAAGCCATTCAACTAAAAACCTTAATTCCAGTAGGTACTGCAATTATTATAGTAGCAGCAGCAAAATAAACTCGAGTATCAACATCTAGCCCTACAGTGAATATATGATGAGCTCATACTAAAAATCCAAGTCCTCCAATACTTAATATTGCATAAATAATTCCTACAGATCCGAATCCTTCATCTTTACCCCCCACTTGGATAGCTATATGCCTAATAATCCCAAAACCAGGTAAAATTAAAATATAGACCTCGGGGTGCCCAAAAAACCAAAAAATATGCTGAAATAAAACTGGGTCTCCTCCTCCTCCTACTTCATAAAAAGAAGTATTAAAATTTCGATCTAACAGTAATATAGTAATCCCCCCAGCTAAAACCGGAATTGTAGTTAATAATAGGAACCCAGTAACTAATAACCCTACATTTAAAAATCTATATTGATCAATAGAAGTGAAATCTATTCGTATGTATAATAAAGTTACCATAAAATTAATAGAACCTAAAATTGACCCAACACCAGCTAAATGTAATGATAAAATAGCCAAATCTATAGCGGCACCCCCATGTCCAATTAATCTAGATAGGGGGGGATAAATAGTTCAACCAGTTCCTACTCCCCCATCCGTATTAAACCTAATTAGTAAAAGTACCATAGCAGGAGGTACTACTCAAAATCTTAAATTATTTAACCGTGCAAAAGCCATATCAGGTAAATTTATTATTAATGGTAAAAATCAATTACCAAACCCACCAAACAAAACAGGTATTACTATAAAAAAAATTATTAATAAAGCATGAGCAGTAATAATTTTGTTGTAAAATTGACTATCACCAATTCACACCCCTGGATGAGATAATTCTAAACGAATAATTATTCTATACGAAGCCCCTAAAAATCCTCCCCATAAACCCAAAATAAAATATAGCCTACCGATATCCTTATGATTAGTTGATATTATCCAACGATTAAATCAACTTGAATTTTCTAT